ATAAGGAGTTTTTATGTCACGTTACCGAGGGCCTCGTTTCAAAAAAATACGCCGCCTGGGGGCTTTACCGGGACTAACGAGTAAAAGACCTGGAGCCGGAAGCGATCTTAGAAACCAATCGCGCTCCGGGAAAAAATCTCAATATCGTATTCGTTTAGAAGAAAAACAAAAATTGCGTTTTCATTATGGTCTTACAGAACGGCAATTACTTAAATATGTTCGTATCGCCGGAAAAGCAAAAGGATCAACGGGTCTGGTTTTACTACAATTACTTGAAATGCGTTTAGATAACATCCTTTTTCGATTGGGTATGGCTTCAACTATTCCTCAAGCCCGCCAATTAGTTAATCATAGACATATTTTAGTTAATGGTGGTATAGTAGATATACCAAGTTATCGTTGCAAACCCCGAGATATTATTACAGCAAGGGATGACCAAAAATCGAGAGCTCTGATTCAAAATTATCTTGATTCATCCCACCATGAAGAATTGCCAAAGCATTTGACTCTTCACGCATTCCAATATAAAGGATTAGTCAATCAAATAATAGATAGTAAATGGGTCGGTTTGAAAATAAATGAATTACTTGTCGTAGAATATTATTCTCGTCAGACTTAAACCTAACTAAAATAACAAACCAAGGGTTCGTACAATTTTTCCCTTTCACTTAAGTTAAGTAAAGGGACACAAGGTAAGGAATTGGATCCGGAGATTTGTATTTTTCTCCCATTCATGTATCATAGATCAGTAGGCGGATCTTTATTCCCTGCCCGTTTTTTCTTTCCTTCCGTATCACAGAAATTAGGAATTGAGAATCTATCTCAAAGAAAGGTCTGAAGCATTGGTGAATTGGGTGAAGATACGGAAAGAGAGGGATTCGAACCCTCGGTAAACAAAAGCCTACATAGCAGTTCCAATGCTACGCCTTGAACCACTCGGCCATCTCTCCTACATAATGATTATGACCGAGAATCCGAGCGAATTGCGAGTTGTTCATATTCGATTGTTAGATGGGTACAGACACTCGAATCCGTTCTAGCTATAAAAATGGAAAACTTTTCATCAAAGAAAGAATTTTTTCTTCGAGCCAGGGAGCTGGGAGAAAAAGATAATATAATTTTTTTTTTGAAAAACGGTTAAAAACAATAACAATAAAGATATATCTTGTTTGCCAAGACGGAGACGGCGCTCCTACCTTTTTCTGATATTTTTACCGGATTCAATCAATGAATTGGAACGAATCAACCGATCGGTCTATTTTCTTAGACTATGGTGAATGGATACCTTTAGATCATAATTATCTTTTTATTCGAATTCAATTTCCATAAGAATTTGAAAATTTCTTTCCAATTTTAGGTCGCTTAACAACAACCCCTTAACCCGTAAATCTATTCCAAATTCATAAATCATCCTTTTCGATTTGATTGTATAGTGTATAAGCGTCTACCCGCTATGCACAAAACACAAAATGGAGGGTTATTCTATTTTCATTATAGAAGGATTATTGAAGAATTATTCGATTTTTTTCTTCTTTTGATCTTAATTTCAGAAAAACTTCTCGAATTCTCCTAATCCGCAAGATAAATTCTTTGATTCTTCTACTTTGATCAAATCGGAATAGTTCCTTTCATTCTTATACTACTACATTTATACTACTACATTTGGATGAAATCGAATCGGATTCTAATATTTCTTATTTTTTATCGACCCCTTTCAAAAAGAAAAAATTGGATATGAGTCTGCTTTTATGTTATTTCGTACTGTAAAATTCCTTTACTTGTGGGATCGTTTTCTCACGAGAGTTAATGAAAAGAATTATAGAATGGATTTATACCTATGCCTAGATCGCGGATAAATGAAAATTTTATTGATAAGACCTTTTCAATTGTCGCCAATATCTTATTACGAATAATTCCGACAACTTCAGGAGAAAAAGAGGCATTTACCTATTATAGAGATGGTGTGATTTGATTATTTTTTTATTTACCGCTTCGGTCTTAGGAGAAAGACGGAAGATTCGGGATAGAAAAGAAGGAAAAAGATTATTGAAAAAATCTACGCTTGTTGAAGGTGAAGTTTCTAGATAAAACAATTCCTTCTGTCGTGTATCCCCGATTAATGCAGCCTCAGATGCTTCAATTGTCGATTCGAGTATTGAGCGAAAGGTTACACCTATGGGTTCTATATTACAGGCCAACTCTACCATACTAGACTAGTACCAATAGGCCGCATAGGGGAAGAGGCGCTACGCCTAGGAATCAACAACACGAAAACTTTGTTTAAAATTACCGCTTTTCCTTATCGGGATCGGGACTAAAAAGAATGGTTGGGATAACAAACATCCATCTCGTTGGTACTTTGGATACCCTTAGAACCATAGAAGACTGTTGAAGTGATTAATTCCTGGAAATTAAAGGGCGTTGAGAACAAAGAAATTGTTGGAGTTTACATTTTTATCTAGTACCAGTATCAACACGCGTGATGTTAAGAAAATCTCTT